GTTGGAGTAAGGAGTTGTTGTTGAAAAATCTAAAACTGGAAAGGCATTTTAGAATTTTTATGAAAATGGAATAATGATCTAAAGATATCCATTAAACACAGTCTAAAAAAATGGATCAATCGTTGAATTCGTTTCAATTGAGAGATTAAATCCGGTATAAATATTAGAAAGGGCGGAAACCCCATCTTCGCAAACATGAATAGATATATCTTTATTTTACAATTTTTCACAAAAAAGATTTATGCGGAAGGATTTGTCTTTGATGAAAAGTTTTCTATTTTTAGAGTTCAATTTTTTAATAATTTTAATTCAATGTAGATACCTATCCAAAATAATATGAATGACTCACTATTAACTCGGTTTTTTGGCCATAATCATTATGTAGGAGAGGTGGCCGAGTGGTTCAAGGCGTAGCATTGGAACTGCTATGTAGACTTTTGTTTACCGAGGGTTCGAATCCCTCTCTTTCCGTACTCTTCACCTAATTCACCAATGTTACTGACTGCAATGCATCAAATAAGAATGTATACTCCAACAGTTAGACCTTTCTTTTCTTTGATATCGATTATGTATTCCTAATCCAAATCTTCTGTGGTACGAAAAATACTGGGCAAAATGGACAAGGAATGAAAATCCCCTACCGATCTATGATACATGAATGAGATCAAAATCCCCAGATCAAACCCCTTACCTTACTTACCCCGGGTCCCTTTACTTAAGCCAAAATGGAGAGGTCAAAATTGTCCGAACCCTTGTTATTTTAGTTGGGGTTAAGTCTGACGAGAGTAATATTCTACAACTAGCAATTCATTTATTTTCAAACCGACCCATTTACTATCTATTATTTGATTGACGAATCCTTCATATTGGAATGGGTGAAGAGTCAAATGGTTTGGCAACTCCTCGCGGGGGGATGAATCAAGATAATTTTGAATCAGAGCCCTAGATTTTTGCTCATCCCTCACTGTAATAATATCTCGGGGTTTACAGCGATAACTTGGTATATCTACTATACGACCATTAACTAAAATATGTCTATGGTTAACTAATTGGCGGGCTTGAGGAATAGTCGAAGCCATACCCAATCGAAAAAGGATGTTATCCAAACGCATTTCAAGTAATTGTAGTAAAACCTGACCTGTTGATCCTTTGGCTTTTCCGGCGATACGAACGTATTTAAGTAATTGTTGTTCTGTAAGACCATAATGAAAGCGCAATTTTTGTTTTTCTTCTAAACGAATACGATATTGAGATTTTTTTCCGGGGCGCGATTGGTTTCTAAGATCGCTTCCGGCTCTAGGCTTTTTACTAGTTAGTCCCGGTAAAGCCCCCAGACGACGGATTTTTTTGAAACGAGGCCCTCTGTAACGTGACATAAAGACTCCTTATTTTTTATGAAATTTCATAAAACAAAATTAAAACTAAACTAAAATATGATAAATTAATCGAAATTTACTGAAGTATTGTATTACAAAGAATAATTAGAGGAATTGTATCAATATCCGGACCTTATTGTATATAAATAATTGTATTATATAAATAAAAAGAATTTAAAATAATAATAAAAAAAATTCAGGGTTCTTTTCTTGATTGATTTGTTCTACAGAGACCGAACTCCTCCAATCCCATTTTTATTCATAATTGGAAGTTCCTACGAGATGATAGGGTGACCCTTGGGAAAAGGGAAAGAAGTTTTTCGCTTTGATTTCACATTATCAATTATGTAAAAAATAAAAAATCAAACAAACGGAGAAAAGCCGGCTATCGGAATCGAACCGATGACCATCGCATTACAAATGCGATGCTCTAACCTCTGAGCTAAGCGGGCTCACATAACATAAATTGTACACGTATACTAATTTAGTAAACTACTGAGATATTAACTGTTCATTCTTAGCTATTTCATAAGAAATATGATATATAGAAAAATAGAAATTCATAAGAAATATGATATATAGAAAAATAGAAATATCAAAAATAAGGAAGAATAGAAAATAGAATTTTAGAATTTCCAAACATATTGGATATTTGAATATTATAGAACATACCTATTAATATAGCGATATTATTAAATATCGCGATATAAAATTTTGATCTATTTCTCAAATATATGTTTATCAATAATAAATATCTTAATTAGCTTAATTAGATGGTAAGATTTTTTTGACTATTCTATGTTTACTATTTTTTATTACATAATTTTATTATATTTCATATATATTTTATATATAGAAATATATATATTTCATTTTAATTTAATTTTAAAATATATTTTAATATATCATTTTAAATAAAATCGAGTAAAGTAATGTAATTAAGTTTAGAATCTTATTCTATTTCTATATTTATTGCTATTTCTATATTTATTGCTATTTCTATATTTATTGTATATTACATTTCTATATTTATTGTATATTACAATCTTATAATATTATTATTTATTATATATAATTCGAAATAATTTCATATTTAATTAATAAATAATTTTATTTTGAATTCTCTTCTAATTCTAAATTAACGGAATGGTTAGTTATAGCCATTTTATTAGTTTTAGTTATGGCTATTAATTGAATTTAAAATTAATAATACTCAAATCTTCCTTTTCGTTTTTTTGTTATGTTATAATGTTTTTTTTTGTTATGTTATAGAAGGCCTGCCCTAAGAATAACATGAAAGATAAAAGCGCAATCCAGATCATAATGAAACACTCCTCTGGTTTCATTCGGAAAGGTGAAAGCTAAGACGAAAAAAAAAAAAAAGAATCGACCGTTCAAGTATTTTAAATTGCACGCTAAAAACGGTAGAAATAGGGGCATATATAAGTATAATAAATATATATTATACTATAATATATATGTTATGCGATCTATATTGAATTGATGATATAGAAATGATAGAATCATTTCTGATTGGACCAAATACGGGTCTCCGATAGAGATGAAAGAAAATATACAAGAAATCAAATAGTAGAAAAAACTTTTCAATATAGGAACCGGTATCTAATGAATTCAACCGGTCCAGCATAATAGAAATGAAAGAAAAGGGGGGGGGGGCGGCATCATGATGTGATCTTAATCACATCAAAAAAAAGAGGGGATATGGCGAAATTGGTAGACGCTACGGACTTAATTGGATTGAGCCTTGGTATGGAAACCTACCAAGTGAGAACTTTCAAATTCAGAGAAACCCTGGAATTAAAAATGGGCAATCCTGAGCCAAATCCTGTTTTATGAAAATAAACAAGGGTTTCATAAACCGAAAATAAAAAAGGATAGGTGCAGAGACTCAATGGAAGCTGTTCTAACAAATGGAGTTGGCTGCATTGTGTTAGTAAAGGAATCCTTCCATCGAAACTTCAGCAAGGATGAAGGATAAACCTATATACATACGTATAGTACTGAAATACTATCTCAAAATGATTAATGACGACCCAAATCTGTATTTTTTTATATTTATATTTATATGAAAAATGAAAGACTTGTTGTGAATCGATTAAAAATTGAAAAAAGAATCGAATATTCATTGATCAAACCATTCACTCCACCGTAGTCTGATAGATCTTTTTAATAATTGATTAATCGGACGAGAATAAAGATAGAGTCCCATTATACATGTTAATATCGACAACAATGAAATTTATAGTAAGAGGAAAATCCGTCGACTTTAGAAATCGTGAGGGTTCAAGTCCCTCTATCCCCAAAACGACCCGGTTGACTCCCTAATTATTTATTTTCATTTTATCGTTTTGTTAGCGATTCAAATCAAAATTCGTTATATTTATCATTCATTCTCATTCTACTCTTTTCTTTCACAAATGGATCTGAGCGAAAATTTTTTCTTATCACAAGACTTGTGTGTGATATATATGATACGCGTACAGTACAAATGATTTGAGCAAGGAATCCATTAAATTTGAATAATTAACAATACATATCATTACTTGTACTGTACTGAAACTTTGAAAATTTATTTTTGAAGATCCAAGAAATTCTATTAGATCCTGTATAATACTTTGTAATACTTTTTCGTTTTTCTAATTGACTAATTGACATAGACCCAAGTCCTATATTAAAATAAAATGAGGATGATGCGTCGTGAATGGTCGGGATAGCTCAGCTGGTAGAGCAGAGGACTGAAAATCCTCGTGTCACCAGTTCAAATCTGGTTCCTGGCACATGAGTAATTTGTATGAGTATATATTCTAAAAATTAATTGATATGGGTCGACATACATATTCATTAATAGTATAAATCGTGATACATATTTATCCATCTAAATGTCGGAGATATACCCCTTATATATATCATATGTATATAAAGTATACAAAAGAATTCCATTTTGTTTCCTCTTGTTTTTTTATTTGTCCATACTGTGTCTCCTTTTGTTCAAAAAAAACGTTAATACTTTATACATATTCGAAAGGCTAAATTAGTTAGTTGAAAGAGAAAAAGTATAGTCTAGAGGAGTTGAAGGATGGGAATAGCCAAAGTTCATTTCAGATACAGTACAAATAGAATATGATCCTCTTTCATTTCCTTCTATATTTTTTTCAGATTCTATTTCTTCATTTCCTCCTATGTTACTTTCTATAGCCCATCTAAGTGATGTGCGCGGTACATAGTTCATAATGCGGAACTCTTTTAGTTTCATCCTAGTGGCTCGGCTCATTCGAAAAAGTATCTTCAAAATTTGAGAATCTCAATGAATCCTCTAATTTTTTTTTTTTAGTATTTATTTTATTTAGCCCACCCAATAACTAAAAAAAAAAATAATACGTGAATGAAACTTCAATTACTATGTTTGATCTCGAAGAGAATGTACAAAAATTCTTTGAATATCTGGAGTTGTAGAAGTGAAGATTAGTTTCTGATTATTCAATGAGCATCTTGTATTTCATAAAAATTAGGGGCAATATAATCCTTACGTAAAGGCCATCCTATCCAACTTTCAGGCATTAAGATACGTTTCAGGCGTGGATGATTATCATAAAGGATTCCCAG